TGACGAAGTCAAATGAAAAGGATTCCAATTTCACATCTTAACTTAAATGAAATGAGCAGACTATAATCGGCAGTATTCTAAGAGATAGATAGTATGGTAGAAAGAAAGATTCATTTATTTCATACTATCTATCTCTTAGTCTATAAACTTAGACTATAAAGTTGTAATCTAGAATAAAGATAAAGGCTTAAGTTTCTGTAGATCAATCTACAATAGTCTCTTCATATATGTGTATATTAATTCCATATATTGTATGGAATTTACATAACACCCAATTTGCTACATCTATTTGTTCCGATGAATCGGAAACAATTCTTCTCTTAGGATTCGAATTCCTTTCCTGTTACTAATAAGGAAGAGTAAACCTTACCGATTTTTATTTAACGCCCGAACCAGGATATGAAATAAGTCGATAAAGCATAAATCGCCTTTCTAAAATTAGAAACCAGGCGTTAAATGTCCAATATGTGACTCGCCCGAGGCAAGATCTTATTATTGCATAGTCTTTCGTTAGACAACCACTATCTCTCTATCATTTCTCATAGAAAGGGCGGTGCGTATACACTTAACAAAACGACCTCTTCTTTGAAGAGTAAGGAGGGAAAGAAATCAAAAAAAAAGGTCCGGTCTTCCTCAGTATCCATCTATAAAGATAGTAAGAGCCCATTCCATTGATTGAAATAGAAAATTTCGGAAGAATTTTAGGTTGGAATCAATTTCCAATCATCTGAATCCCTTTCTTTTCGAAATACAAACACGGGAATCGCTGAAATATCTCTTTGATTGAAAGAGTATGATTCATATCCTAGATTACTCCATTGGAGTCCAATGGGATTCGAAATGCAGATTCTTTTTAATAGTTCAAAACGCGTTGCAGAACGATCTATAAAACAATTGATACGCTTTGATTCCTCAACTCAATTAGTAGTACTTCTAGAGCCCACTTCTTCCCCACACTACGAGTGAAAGGGAAAATGTAAAGACTACCATTAAAGCAGCCCAAGCGAGACTTACTATATCCATGTGAATTATGTCCCCTATCTCTATAAATACGAAGGAATTATTCCATTATTCTTCACTAATAATAGGGGAATCAATGGCGCAGAGTCAAAAAGGGATTCTGACCTAACACTATTGAGAAACCAATCCAATACATCGACTATGATTTCGAATCGGGAAAGATTAAACACAAGCAAAATACGTAGTAACATTCTAAGGGAATGGGAACATGTAGGAATAAGAATAATAAGCCCTATTCTTTTTTTGTTTTGCTTCGTAAGTAAAGGGGAAATCACTAAAAAAGAGAAATCACTATCTATTCCAGACCTCTATTTCCCCATTTGATCTAATCCGTACCCTCCTTTCCCGATTATCGCTCTGAAAGGGCGGGCTTGACTAGGGGTTGCCGAAAAGAAAGAATTTATTTTTGACCCTTTTTCTATAAAAGTCAATTATTCATCCAATCTAATATGGATACCTGAGCACTCAGAGATTCGCGCGAGTCCGTCGTATATAAAGCAACTTCCGCCCCTTTCCAAAACTAGTAATTGAATTTCCTATCAGGCTCTACAATTTGATTCAAGATCCCGTCATTAGACACTCCCTTAGTAATAGAAGGGAATCGTGAAGTCTTGATAACCCCTCTACCAGTAGATTAGAATATTTCCTTGAATCCTAGATGGAGGATTCACAATCTTTTCTTTTAGAAAACCTTCAGACCGCATGCTTAGAATCAAACAAAGTATCAACAGTCGGTTTCCTCGGCTTCTACCGGGGAAGAATTCTGCGAGTTATATCAGCAAAACAGAAGAGATTTCGAGTTTTTTGTTGATCAGGCGACACCCGGATTTGAACTGGGGAAAAAGGATTTGCAGTCCCCCGCCTTACCACTCGGCCATGCCGCCAAAATGATACAAAATAGATGCAAATTTTCCCGGATTACTGAATTTTTATTGTACTTGCAATCCTGTTTTCCTTAATCCTTGTCCTAAAAGACACACCCCCTTTTGATTGCATTTGATCCATCCCTTCGATTGATTGTATAGTATCTGAAACTACACAATGCTAAAAACATTCTCTCGCTTTTCTATTGAGAAATCAAATGGGTATTTTCAGCCGACAAATTTGAACCATTAACTATTGACTGCTTACTTCGAATTCATGAACGATTCTGGGATTTGAATCTCAAATTGTGTTTTCCTAATGACATAAGAAAATACAAATTGAGACAGAACTAATCAGTATTGATTTTTTCAATCAAAAAATCCTTCTCAATTGCAATTATAACAAAACATATGAGTATATGTAAACCCCAGAACATAAATTGTTACACAGATATCTATTATTTAGATATGTTGTCGATAGGGAATTATCATAAAATTATCCTACTTCACTTTTGCATTGAATAGAAATTCTCTTTTGATAGAGCACGACCCGGGCTGTCCCGAATAGAACCGGCAATAAAAGAGAAGTCGGATATTATAGCGATCCGCATACGTGT